CTGTATTTCCGGGATTGGATTTCATATTCGAATAAACCTCGTAATCGTAAGAAAGTAGGTTTTTTAGCTATGGGCCTAGCAAAAGAAAAATCGAGATAGGTTCCTGTAGGGTTGGATTCCCCCCTTTAAAATCGGACGTGAAGGTTTCCTTTCATCCGGCTCAAGTAGTTACCTCAAAAAAGGAAATTGTTTCTTATTTTAATAGTTTGTTTGAAAAACCCTACAAACAAGGAACTACTCCTTACTCAAGTTCCCACTAAGGACCAACGATTCATTCTTCTTTTTGTTACTTTCATTTTAAGAATTACTTATGATAAAATTGGATAAAATGAAAATATGAGATTTTTGAGTAGTCTACTTCTCGTTAAATGATGAATCTCCTTAAAAGAATACTTTGGGACTCGTAAAGGATTTACTTGTCTATATATTGTTCTATTCGATCTTTTAGGCCCCTATTTACCTCGATGGTTATGTTAGCCTTAAAGCATATATGCGATAAATAGACTTCTGTAACCATGCTATATTTGCTTGCTTAAATGCAATCTCGCTATGCTATAAATAAATTAAATAACTGATTCCACAAAAAAGTCTTTTTTTTTCACGAGGTATAGGTAGAATTATAAATTCTTATTTATACGAAATCGACCATGGATTAATTCCCCTTTCATTTGGAAGTATTGTATACACCTATAATTCTGAGTTTCATGTTACTTCTACTTCTCAAAAAATACATGTCAGAGCCGGGGGCATCCCAATCGGATTGAGCGGGATGACAGTTTCTCAGTCCGAATCTGTAAAACGCAAATTTTGATCAAATCACACATCACAGTATACCAAGCCTTCTAATTCCTTAAGGGGTTTATCTAAAAGATTCGCAATATAACTAGGAAGACGTTTTAAATACCACACATGAGTCACTGGACATGCAAGTTTTATGTATCCCATTTGATATCTTCGTATCCGAGAATCAACAAATTCCACCCCACATTGTTCACAAAATTTCGGGTCTTCTTTTTCAGCTCCAATCACTCGATAATTTCCACAAGCACAAATTCCACTTTTTATGGGTCCAGAGATTCTTTCACAAAACAATCCATCTTTTTCCGGTTTATTGGTCTTATAATGAAACGTATAGGGCTTTGTCACCTTTCCAACTATCTCTCCATTAGGTAAGATTTTATTGGCCCAAGCCTTTATTTGTTGAGGAGAAACTAGGCCAATTCGAAGTTGTTGATGTTTATACCGGTCAATCATAGAATAGAAATTCTGATTCATTCAGATCAAGCTTCCTTCCTATTAATCTGGAAGTTCTTCTCAGATACAAGGAAATGATTCAGTTCTATAGCTAAAGATCGTAGTTCTCGAACGAGCAATCGAAAAGATTCTGGAGCATCTTCTGGGTTAGATACTCTTCCTCCAATGATCGTAGCACCAAGTACTTCTTGACGAGCTCTAATATGATCAGATTTATAAGTAAGCATCTCTTGTAAAATATGAGCAACACCAAATCCCTCTAAAGCCCAAACTTCCATTTCTCCTACTCGTTGTCCCCCTTGCTTTGCCCTTCCTCTAAGGGGTTGTTGTGTAACAAGTGCGTAATGTCCACTAGAACGTCCATGGATTTTATCATCAACTTGATGAATTAATTTTAAAATATAGGACTTTCCTATTAATACAGGTTGTTCAAAAGGATTTCCTGTTCTTCCATCAAATATTCTGCTTTTTCCCGGATATTCCGGTTCAAATACCCATGGATTTTTTGTTTGCTTACTGGCTTCATATAATTCAGAAAACACTAGCTTTCTCGAAGCCTCTTGCTCATATCTCTCATCAAAAGATGCTATTCTATAATGTCTTTTTAACAGATCTCCCGCTAACCCGAGCGAACATTCAAATATCTGTCCCACATTCATTCGTGATGGTACTCCTAATGGGTTGAAGACCATATCAACAGGTGTTCCATCTTGCAAATAAGGCATATCTTGTCTAGGCAAAATTTTGGAAATGATACCTTTATTCCCATGTCTTCCAGCTACTTTATCACCTACTTTGATTTCACGTTTCTGTGAAATATATACACGAATCATTTCTAAATTATAACTGGAACCCCCCCTTTTCCGGATCCATCTCACGTCAATAACGCGCCCTCTTCCGCCTATAGGTAGTTTTAGAGAAGTTTCTTTTGCAGTGGATACCTGAATTCCAAGAATGGCTCTTAATAATCTATCCTCTGGAGCATACGAGGATTCGTTTGCCGTCTGAGGCCTTAATTTTCCTATTAAAATATCACCTGTTTCTACCCAAGATCCCAGCATCACAACTCCATTTCTGTCTAAATTGCGGAGTAAATGAGCCTCTAGATGTGGTATTTCCCTAGTGATTCTTTCAGGTCCTTGGCTTGTCATATGAGTCTGAATTTCATATTTCCGGATGTGAAAAGAAGTATAAATATCTTCATATACCAAACGTTCGCTAATTAGTACTGCGTCTTCAAAATTGTAACCTTCCCATGGCATATAAGCTACTAATACGTTTTTTCCTAAAGTGAGTTCCCCACCAACTGTAGCCGCACCGTCCGCTAAAATTTGTCCCTTTTTAATGCATTTACCTCGCGAAACCTGAGGTTTTTGATGCATACAAGTATTTTTGTTGGAACGTTGACAGATAACTAATGGAATACTTATAGTAGTGTCTCCGTTACTTGTAGTAGTGTCTCCATTACTTGCAAAAATAATCTTGTGAGGATCAGTATAAATGATCTTTCCCTCATGTTCGGCTATAGCGGAAACCCCCGAATCTAGAGCCGTTTGACGTTCCAGTCCAGTTCCAACAATGCACCTCTCGGACTGAGAAAGCGGAACTGCTTGGCGCTGCATATTAGAACTCATTAAAGCCCGATTCGCATCATTATGCTCGATAAAAGGAATGAGAGAAGCTCCAATAGAAAAATATTGGAAGGGAAAAATACTTCTAAGATGAATCTGTTCCCATGCAATAGTCAGGAACTCTTGACGGTATCGAGCTGGAACAACCTGTTCTTCCTGAATACTCTGATTCAAGGCCAAAGAATTTCCAGCTGCTACCCTATAATATTCATCTCTATTTGGTGATAAATAAACTATCTGTGCCTCCTTTTTTGATCTTTCAGATATTTCATAAAACGGACTCTTTATGGATCCCCGATGGCCAATCCTCACATGAATGGCTAAGGATCCAATAAGTCCAACATTGATTCCTTCGGACGTATCAATTGGACAAATACGTCCATAGTGGCTAGGATGAATATCTCGTATCCGAAAACTAGCAGTTTTACCCGTCAATCCTCCAGGACCCAAATAACTCAATTTTCGCCCATGAACAATTTGTGTCAATGGATTAGTTCGATCCAAAACTTGAGATAAAGGATGTAGGCCAAAAAACGATTCATAAGTGGTTGTTAATGAAGTTGAAGTTACCAAATTTTGAGGAGTCGGTATCAATTTATGACGAATTGCTCCAGATATAGTTCCTCGAACTGCGTTTTCTAAACGAACAAGAGCCAATCCAAATTGATCCTGTAACAAGTCCGCTATAGAACGAATACGTTTATTTTTCAAGTGATTCATATCATCAAGTGTACCCATTCCAAATTTCATTCCGATCAAATGATCCACAGCAGCCAATACATCTCGTGGTAACAAAAATGTATTGTTCTGAGGTATATCAAGATTCAGTCTACGGTTCATATTTCGTCGACCAATCCTTCCTAATTCACATCTTTGTTGAAAAAATTTCTTTTGTAATTCCTTACATAAGGACTCAGAAAATATCGGATCCCCTCCTACACAAGCAAATTGTTGATAAAATTCCAAAATAGCACTTTCTTTTGACCCAATCTTTTTTTTCTCCTTATCATTCAGATTAAGGAAAGACAAGAAAATTTCAGGGTAACAAACATTATCCAGAATTTCTCTTAGATTCGAACCCATAGCCGACGATAGAACTAGAATAGATATTTTTTGTTTCCTACTCACACGGGCCCATATCCTTGATTTTCTATCAATCTCTAATTCTGATCTCCCCCCCCAATCTGATATTATGGTGCTGGTATAGACAGAAATTCCGTTATGGTCCAATTCTGAACGGTAGTAAATACCAGGACTTTGCAATATTTGATTGATCACAATTCTGTATATTCCATTTACTATAAAGGTTCCCAGGGAATTCATTATTGGAATGTTTCCAATAAAAATGGTTTCTTCTTGTATATCTCTACCGGTTTTCCAAATTAATCCCGCGGGTACATATAATTCAGAAGAATATGTGAGTGATTCATACACAGCATTTCTTTCGTTTATCAAGGGTTCCACCAATTGATATCTTTCTACAAATAATTTAAATTCAATTTCTTGATCTGTGTCTTCAATTTTCGGAAACTTATGAAATTCTTCCGTCAAGCCCTCATTAATAAACCTACAAAATCCCTCAAATTGGATCTGACTAAATCCAGGTATTGTGGACATTCCCTCATTTCCATCATTCCAGAGCATCTTAATTTTCAGTTTCCTCTTTATCGAAAAATCCCATTATTAGCTCACTATTTATCGAACCATATGGATCGATTTCGCAATGATGGAATGTATATTCTGTTTACTGAATCACATGAAATTTTAGACAACCCCGTAAATGTACTTCATACGTATGAGAACGGAAATGAGACAGAGGAATGAAGAGCATTTTCGACGCAAGACAATTGCGACAGGTACAAATGGAAATGAATTTATAAAGCATTCCCAGAACAATTCCGTCACTTACACTTATGGAGTCTTATATAGAATATAAAAATTCATCCAACTTCTACCTATTATTATGATAATACGATTAGATTGATTGGGTACCAAAAAAATAAATGGATTCAGAATGAAATCGAATCTCTATGAATGAGATAAAGAAAGCCAGTAGTAATATAGTTTCCCCTTTAGTTAAAGTGAATTTTATTTCATGTTGAAAAAAAAAAATTTCGGATTTTTTGACTTTTACTATATATAAATATATAAATATAATTTGACTTTTACTATATATATATAATATATGGATTTATGGAATATGATTGAATTGCGTAATAGGAATAATATTTCCTAAGTAAAGTATATGCCGGTATAGCTATCCACCTATCCACATATCTCATCTCATCTTTTTTTTATAGCAATTTTGCTTGTGGCAACAGAAGTCAGGTCACACTATATCATAATTTCCACTTTTTCTATTGTATTATAGAAAACGAAAAAAAAAGCACGACGATTCCCTATAAGGATATGGGATATGTACATAAAAAAGACTCGTCCCGGTATATGTGTAACAATTTTTGTTTTTGGGGTGTGGGTTTACATATACACATATAATATATATTGTTATATTTGAATTGATTTGTTATGCCAGTAAGGAAAGGCAACAATTTGAGATACAAATTGAAGAACTTTTCACTAATTAAAAAAAAAAAAAAGAAAAGAATTAGTAATAGAATCTTAGTAAAAGAATATGGATGAATACTCTTTTTTTACCTATTTTATATTTTTTTTTAGATTTGGATCGGATTTGGCGACATGGCCAAGTGGTAAGGCAGGGGACTGCAAATCCTTTATCCCCAGTTCAAATCTGGGTGTCGCCTGATCAACAAAAAACGGGGGATTTCTTATTCTACTGATTTAATTCGACGAATTTTGTCCCCGGAGCCGGAGAAGTATAAACGCCTGTCGATAGTTTTTTTTTCTCAAAATCTGGTCCTTGGGTGTGGCTCAAACCGATACAAATAGGGATGAAGTGAGTCTTACTTAGTAATATGATTGACTCTCACTATAAAAAAAAATAGTGAGAGTCAATTCTGGGATTCAGAACGACGAAAATCAGAGGTCGAAAGTATCCAAAGGTTCCTAAAAGACAATCCATTTTTATCCTAGGATTGAAGAAGAGATTGTACGAAAGAGTATCAAGAATTCCTAATTATTTTTCACTACCATTACTAAAATTGTGTCTACTGACTCCATCTGGAATTAGATTGGATAGGCTGATGGGAAATCCATTTAAGAGTTGTGGAAAGGATTGAAGAAACTTTGTATCCAGACTCACGAGGGTCTCTGAGTAATCAAACATTCAATCAGGATAGTCGGTCAACTCTTATTTTTATAGAGTAAAAGTAAAAGTCGAAAAAAAAAGGGTAACAAACAATAGGTCTTAGTATTCCCACATGTTTCATTTCATTAGGATAGAAGTATTCCTTTGCTATCTAATTTTCCAAGAAAAAGTATGTGTATCATATCTGTACTTAATACTTATACTTCAAAATTCTACCAGAAATCTTAGAATATTGTTACAAGTAGATTCATTGGATTGGTTCATTAATAGCTTTAAGTCAGAATTATTTTTTGACTCTGCGCCATTAATTCCACTATGATTATCGATCAATAATTAAATAATTCCTTCATAGAGATAGGAGACATAATTCATATGGATATTGTAAGTCTCGCTTGGGCTGCTTTAATGGTAGTCTTTACATTTTCCCTCTCACTCGTAGTATGGGGAAGGAGTGGACTTTAGGGAGGGGTACTACTAGTTTTTTAATTTAATTGTATGAATTGTTTAATTGAGCGTTTTGCAAAGCTTTTTCTTTTGTCTCTGTTTCAAAATTATACTGAAATACAGTAATGAATAAGAAAATACAATAATGAATAATAACCATTCGATCAAACAATGAATGATTACTTTACTATAGTTCTAGTTCTATTTCGAAACTAAAATCTACGCATGATAGGAAAATTTTTTCAACCGGATTCTTCCTAAACATTCTATTTTAATAAACCAGTTCTTATCAGAATTATGGATATTACAATGAGCAAAAACCCGAAATGGGTTTTTTATTTTTTTCTTTATTTGTTTCCCTCTTTTTTTACTTTTACTGTTCTAAGAGAACATAAAGTCGTTCCGCTAATCTAATTAGATTATGGCAATACATACTTTCTATTGGAAGTGACTAGTTGTTGTCCAAACCAAAGAAAAGAGGTTCTACACATAAGAAGATTAGATCCTTCTTTCGTTGCACGATTCACGTATCGTGTATTTTACCTTTCTTTTAGACTCCTCTCCATTCCATTTTTTATGCTTAAGACATGAGATGAGTCAAAAAAGCATAAAAAATGGAATGGAGAGGAGTCTACCCTATTAACCTATTCCCTTTTACAAATCTGAATAAATTATCATAGAATAGAACTCCGCGGATCATGTTTTCTGTTAATGGATCAAGCAATAGCTTCTTGTGGTGGGAAATCTAAAAAAAGAAAAAGATTCTTTGGTTTCGTTTTCTTTTCTCTTTTTTTATTTATTTTGAAATTTCTAATAGATTAGTATACGCCCATATTATTCTTGCTCCATTGATTCTTTTGATGGATCTCAGGATCTATCCTATATAAATAAATTCTAAAATAGGTTAAGAATTAGAACAGTTGGCCTTCGATTATTTTGGATCGATCAAAATACACACAGGTAAATGTAGCCAAAAAAAAAGAATTGGGCTGCTATTTTGATGTACTATTTAGATATACATCTAATCCATGTACATACATATTGTATATTGATCTAGATATGGGCTTTTTTTTATAGGAAAAAGTCTATATCCGTATACAATACAACTTTCTATGAAAATAATGAATATGATAATATATACTATATAATAGTATATAACTATACAATACTAGATAGTATGGTAGAAAGAATTATATATAATTCTTTCTACCATACTATCTAGGCTTAGATACTACTATCTCAGATACTTATTATCTCAGATACTTATTATCTCAGATACTTATGATTCCAGCCAGATCATTTCGTTTAAGACTTGAAGTTTGAATTCCTTTCTTCAATCATTGATAAGAACTAATAATTCAAGTTTCAATCAAATTAGTCATTTTGACTGACTGTTTTTACGTAGATGATAAGTAAAAAAGCAGTAGGAACTAGAATGAACAGTGCAGTAGCAATAAATGCGAGAATATTGACTTCCATAATCTCATTTTTTTTTTTACTTCGCAATAACTCGGGATCTAATCCCATAGAGATGAGAAATTGGATTCCTGTAAATTCAATGGGATGAATTGCATCCTGATGATACTGAATCGGATCAGTATTATGAATAACAATATATGATCTATCAAATAAATTCATCGTCGAGAATTGAATAGTATAACATAGGAAGATCCTTTATCTATACTAAATCTGAAAAAGGATTCTTTATTGGATCAGGAAATTTACATCCTTTTCCACTTTTTCTTTTCTATAAATAACCCAACCCTATCGTCTTCCCTATATATTCCTCCTTCGTTATATTATACTTATACATACAATTATGAGGTATTATATGACTGGTATGGTATTCTATGGATGACACACAGATCCAAAGAAAAGAGTAGGAGTGAGATGGAAAAAGGACGAGTTAAGACGAGTTAAGTAGAAAAAATCGAATATAATTCCAATGAATTTAATAAAAAGGAGTGTTACTCGTTCTCCTCTTTTATTTTATTAGTATTTCTTCCTTCAATTGGGACTGGAACTGGAAGGCATACATAAAAAATTGAGTGTGCAATTTAGTTTATTTGAATGAAAATGAGATAGATTGTTTCCAATTAGTCATTGAGGATACCCCCCCAAAAAAAAGTTGGAGCTCAAAGGGGTTTTCATTTACCCTGACAAGTACTCTGTCGAGGCACTTATGTTAAGTTCGTTGTGTCTCGTACAATAAACGAATACAATTTGCATATGTACTCCGGTAAAAAGGGGTACTCTTTTCTATTTTATTCATCAAGAATATTGAAAAACAAAAGTGGACAAGTATCTCTTAAATTCAAATAGTAAAGTAAATATAAGAATACTACCGATTGTACGAATCTAACTATTATGTTATGTCTCTCTCTTATCAATCGGCACTAATGAAAGAAATGGAAATTCCCGTATTTGTCTGATGATAAATACGAAATAAAAACAAAAGAAATAGGGATCCCGCTGGGTATTAGCTCTTGCTCCCTATTTCTTTTTTGCACGTTAAATAAATTTATCCATTTATTTAACGGATCGGATCCTAGTTCGGGACTGACGGGGCTCGAACCCGCAGCTTCCGCCTTGACAGGGCGGTGCTCTGACCAATTGAACTACAATCCCAGCGAGGTGTATGGTATACATATTCTTAATGGTTTTATTCTTAATGGTTTTAAAAAACCATTTTATTTTCTTCGTCGTGTTGTAAGAGAGACATGAATGATATACTAACTGATATTATATACACATAGATATGGACTATACTGAAAGTAACACAGAGATATGGACTATAGTCAAAGTAACACAGATTACTAGTAACCCATGTTTTTTTAGTGCCAAAAATGGATAATCAACCTTTCGACGAGAAAAAACTATTTTTCTTTTCATAATTTTTGATTATGTATTACCAATCTAGAGTCTTAGAAAGATCAGAATGAATCAGAAAAACATGGATACATAAGAAAAATGCTTGATCCATAAAAGAGAAGGATTCCATTTTTATGGAGGACAAATTTCTTATATCATCGGTTATATCATATTTATGGAGCGGCGAATTTTTGGGCCGAGCTGGATTTGAACCAGCGTAGACATATCGCCAACGAATTTACAGTCCGTCCCCATTAACCGCTCGGGCATCGACCCAGGAAGAATTCATTCTAGGCTTATAGATAATCCATAATCAACTTCCTTTCGTAGTACCCCCAGGGGAAGTCGAATCCCCGCTGCCTCCTTGAAAGAGAGATGTCCTGAACCACTAGACGATAGGGGCATATCCGCCCGACTGTCATCATACTATGATGATAGTATGTATAGTTTTTTGGAATTGTCAATATAATCTAATGATATGACTAAATCCGAACACTCTTTTCTACTTTTGTGTTATGATTCCATAGAATTTTTTATTGGATGGGAATAAATGAACCGTCCAATTTTCATTTAT